GACTTTGGTAACATAAGATTGAATTGTAGAAAGAACCATCCGGATCGTTTTTTTATCGATATTCCTGGTTACTAATACTAACTAGGAAATCTCTATTAAACAAAAGAGTGAATTCTTTCAAAATAAAAGAGTGAGTTCTTTCGCTTTCTTCCGTGGAATTAGTTAACAAGGTCTTGCATCTTTCTATATCTCCCGAAAACAATCCCCCACTAAGAATCCTTTTTGTTGGATCGTATTATAACGAATTCTTTGGGAGTTTTTAGGAAATACTTTAAAATTTTATTAAATTATGAAATTTATAAGACAAGAAAAGATAATAACTACTAATACGAATATAAAAAGGGTGGATTATCGTATATATATATTTCATGTAGAAACATGTAGAAAGATGAATAGGTCCATTTATTTATATATTTATTGTATTTTATTAATTAATATATATTTCTTAAATTAATATATATTTCTTAAAACATATACTTATAGACTCCCTATCCCTATTAAGTATATATATACTCACTTAGGTATACTTAGTATAATATAACAATTATATATGAATTATAAGATATCTTTATAACAATATAAGGATAAGGTTCAAATATAAAACAATAAATATAACAATAAATAACAGGTACAAATATTAAATCGAGGTACCCATTCTATGATAACTCTCAACAGTCTCCCCTCCATTTTTGTGCCTTTAGTGGGCTTAGTATTTCCGGCAATTGCAATGGCTTCTTTATCTCTTTATGTTCAAAAAAACAAGATTTTTTAGATACAACAAGGACAAATCTTATATATATATTTTTTTTTTTCAAGACTTACTTGGACGGATATCTATTTAGTAAAATATGGTATAATATGCGGCTTCCTTCGGGCATAAGCTCTTATGTATGTGTAAACATGATAAATGAATTATAACTATTTTCAAATAGATCGGGATCGGGGAGAATTTCTGAAATGTAAAGTCAATATATCTATATGTATTAGGAAATCATATGAAAGGGATGTTATTATTTTAGTTTGGATCTAAGAAATTCGATGAATTATCCCTAAAGGTTCACATCATAATAGTGCTGGTTGATGAGAGTTACTTCGGAAACAAAAAAAAGTAAAAAAAAAAATTATTTTTGTTATTCTCCCAATTCCAATAAAATGCAACTAGGTCTAGTTAGAGTATGAGTTGGCGATCAGAACGTATATGGGTAGAACTTATAGCGGGGTCTCGAAAAACAAGTAATTTCTGTTGGGCCTTTATTCTTTTTTTAGGTTCATTAGGGTTTTTATTGGTTGGAACGTCCAGTTATTTTGGTAGGAATTTTATATCTTTATTTCCTTCTCAGCAAATAATTTTTTTTCCACAAGGTATCGTGATGTCTTTCTATGGGATCGCAGGTCTTTTTATTAGCTCCTATTTGTGGTGCACAATTTCGTGGAATGTAGGTAGTGGTTATGATCGATTCGATATAAAAGAGGGCATAGTGTGTATTTTTCGTTGGGGATTTCCTGGAAAAAATCGTCGCATATTCCTCCGATTCCTTATGAAAGACATTCAGTCCATCAGAATAGAAATTAAAGAGGGTATTTATGCTCGTCGTGTCCTTTATATGGAAATAAAAGGACAAGGAGCCATTCCCTTGACTCGTACTGATGAGAATTTTACTCCACGAGAGATTGAGCAAAAAGCTGCTGAATTGGCCTATTTCTTGCGTGTACCAATTGAAGTATTTTGAAAAAAGGAACTGAAGAATGAATACTTTGCAAGAGATAAAAAACTCAAGAATCATCTTTTTTTCTATAGCATAACTTAACTGAAGTTTCTTCAGAACGCTTACTCGAGCCAAAGCAAACGTATATGAAACAATTCTAAAACTAAATTGTTTATGTCCACAATTTTTTTTATGCGTATGTAAATCCACTTAACTCAATTCAGTAACAAATCGAAATGATAGATTCATCATATATCAAAACAAAACATTTCATCATAAATCATAAAGTAAAGAATTTTTTTTTTCTAAATATTTGATATTTTGATAGAACGGGAGTTCTTTCGTCTCGAAATCTGACTACTATTAATTTGAAGAGGGCTCTTTCTTATTCTATATTCTTTCTAAATTCAAGGACTAACCGCTGTACTGAATCACAAAAAAATCCGGAAATACATCGATGACTTGTAATAGAACTTATGCTTGATAGAAATATTAGTATCATATAGAGTCGACGAATGAGGTGCGTTCATTAAAAATTTTAAAATTCACAGACGAAAAAATGGCAAAAAAGAAAGTATTAATTTCCCTTCTATATCTTGCATCTATAGTATTTTTGCCTTGGTGGATCTCTCTCTCATTTAATAAAAGTCTGGAATCTTGGTTTACTAATTGGTGGAATACTAGGCAATCCGAAATTTTTTTGAATGATATTCAAGAAAAGAGTATTCTAAAAGAATTCATAGACTTAGAGGAACTCTTACGTTTGGACGAAATGATAAAGGAATACCCGGAAACCCATTTACAAAAGCCTCGCATCGAAATCTACAAAGAAACGATCCAATTGATCAAGATGCACAACGAGGATCGCATCCATACAATTTTACACTTCTCGACAAATATAATCTGTTTCGGTATTCTAAGTGGTTATTCTATTCTAGGTAATGAAGAACTTGTTATTCTTAACTCTTGGTTTCAAGAATTCCTATACAACTTAAGCGACACAATAAAAGCTTTTTCTATTCTTTTATTAACTGATTTATGTATAGGATTCCATTCGCCCCACGGTTGGGAATTAATGATTGGCTCTGTCTACAAAGATTTTGGATTTGCTCATAATGATCAAATTATATCCGGTCTTGTTTCTACTTTTCCAGTCATTTTAGATACAATTTTTAAATATTGGATCTTTCGTTATTTAAATCGTGTATCTCCTTCACTTGTAGTGATTTATCATTCAATGAATGACTGAAAAGTGATCGAACGATCCAATTATAATATTTGTTACTTTGTACATAAGCAAAACATTCAAAATTGTACTTGCTACCCATCCAAGGGATTCCTCCAATATTCCAGTAAAATTATTTATATTTAATATTTAAGTAAATAGCAAAATTATAGATAGGGAACTATACTAGCGACCTACCTAATTTTATTGTAGAAATTTTCGGGATCAATGATTGGACCATGCAAACTAAAAATACCTTTTCTTGGATAAAGAAAGAGATTACTCGATCCATTTCCGTATCGCTCATGATATATATACTAACCCAGGCACCCCTTTCAAATGCATATCCCATTTTTGCACAGCAGGGTTATGAAAATCCACGAGAAGCGACTGGCCGTATTGTATGTGCCAATTGCCATTTAGCTAATAAACCCGTGGATATCGAGGTTCCACAAGCGGTACTTCCTGATACTGTATTTGAAGCAGTTGTTCGAATTCCTTATGATCTGCAACTGAAACAAGTTCTTGCTAATGGTAAAAAAGGAGCTTTGAATGTCGGGGCTGTTCTTATTTTACCCGAGGGGTTTGAATTAGCCCCTCCCGATCGTATTTCGCCCGAGATTAAAGAAAAGATAGGAAATCTGTCTTTTCAGAGCTATCGTCCCACTAAAAAAAATATTCTTGTGATAGGTCCGGTTCCTGGTCAGAAATATAGTGAAATCACCTTTCCTATTCTTTCCCCGGACCCCGCTACTAAGAAAGATGTGCACTTCTTAAAATATCCCATATATGTAGGCGGGAACAGGGGAAGGGGTCAGATTTATCCCGACGGGAGCAAGAGTAACAATAATGTTTATAATGCTACAGCAGCAGGTATAGTAAGCAAAATAATACGAAAAGAAAAAGGGGGGTACGAAATAACCATAGCGGATGCATCGGATGGACGTCAAGTGGTTGATATTATCCCTCCAGGACCGGAACTTCTTGTTTCAGAGGGCGAATCCATCAAACTTGATCAACCATTAACGAGTAATCCTAATGTGGGTGGATTTGGTCAGGGAGATGCGGAAATAGTACTTCAAGATCCATTACGTGTCCAAGGTCTTTTGCTCTTCTTGGCATCTGTTATTTTGGCACAAATCTTTTTGGTTCTTAAAAAGAAACAGTTTGAGAAGGTTCAATTGTCCGAAATGAATTTCTAGATCTGCGGATTTATCAACATCAAGCTCTAAAAATAAACAAATTTTTGTTGGGAATTATGTATGATCAAAAAATTTTGCTTATTTATATTCTTTATTCTACCGGATTTCGGGAATTACTTAATACCGCATTCCTGGTCATAGTATATTGTGAAGGCGACTGTTTTACTTAACTCTTCTTTATTTATTTGTTTTTGCAATCCAAATTGAAACGGTATGATATAGAATGAATCAATAGTTTTATATTTGACTAGAATCAAAACAAAAGATAAATAAGCGGAGAATAGAAACCAAAGTATAAATGAGAGGAACAAAGGATTTTAGGGGAGATTGTTCGTCTCCTAGTCCTTGACACAAGAAACGGAATTTTACCCAACCCTTTCTTGTGTCGAATTAATAAAGATTCTCGATCCCGTTCGTAAAAAATGGATATTTGTAGTTTTCATTTTATTTTTTTTTTTATAGGTTTATTTTATCATAACCCTTTTTTAGATTTCTTACGTAACATAGTGGTAGTGGACAAATAAATATAGGTCAATTTATTGAGCAATATAGAACTTCTTCAATTTCAACGAACTTATAAAAAAAAATTTCACTTTTATTAGATTAAATATTTATTAGATTAAATGGAGTAAGGTTCTATTCTATTAGTATAGAAAGGGTTTGCATGATATCTGATTGATAGAAATATATTATATTTATATATAATTGTGAGTCATCCAAAAAGGGTAAATCGAGTGATTCCTTCTTTGTTTTAAGTATTGACAGATACTATTGAGTAACAGATGTTCTGAATCAATTAACGAAGTTCATTTTTTAAAAACATCATCAGAAAAGGTGGAGGTTTTTGAAACATCTCTAAAAAAAAAT